TGGAACAATTCTGTTCGTAGGAACAAAGAGAAGCAGATTTATTCTATACTCGATAAGTACCAATACGCAATGGGGGAGTTGATCCCATTTTCTATGAGCGAATGAGTCCATACTTATTTATCATTAGAAAGACCTATTCGTAATAATTTGAGTTTATTCATTCTGTCTTTCTTTAGGAATTTTTAGAATCTATGGATAAAATAAATACGATAAAAACCAATATGAATATTATAAAGACAATAAAACAAATTGTTACGTTTCCACCTCAAAGTGAAATATAGTATTTAATTCTTTCTTTCATTTAATGCCTCTTGGTGTTCCAAAAGTTATATTCAAAAATCCTGGAGAGCCAATTACATCTTGGATTGACATATAGTGCGACTTGTCAGATATATTGGGTCATATGGTATTTCCCCGTTCTCTCCCCCGATCGAGATATCCCCCGTTTCGCCCAAGAAAGATAAATTGAATCATCAAAAATTTGGAGCGTGAAGTGCAATTAGATCCATTTTTGAAGGGATTCATATTACTATTATCAATTAGAATAATTCAATTAGAATAATTTATGGTTGGCTTGGTTGGACTAAAAAAATGAAGTATCCAGGCTCCGTTTAGAAAAAACCCAATTGGATTGGTAAGATATCTACGATTGCTATTCATATTTTTCTTTGTAAAGAGATCCTAATTGTCAAGCAAAGTTATCTCAACTCTAATAAATACTTGTATAAAATGAATTGAAAAAAAAAAAAAAGAAATACAAAAAGAAATGGTAATGGGAGCATTTGTCCTATATGTACAAATCCAAATCGGGCGGATCTTTACCCGGAGTAGAGCATAAACCTAAAAAGATGAAAAAGACCCATTCAGGAACAAGAAAATACCATCGCGGTTTGGATTAAATCTCGATGAAAGAATACATCAATGAGAAGTTAGAGAAGTTAATTCGATAAGTTTAATGACCCTTTCTTATAACTTCGAATTTTATAATGGAAAATCGAAAATAGAAAAAAGGAGTAAAAACTCGTCTTTATTGAAAAATCGAAGAAAAGCCCTTTCGTTAGAAATAAGAAAGAACCTTTCTAGAAAAAAAGAAAGAGGACTGGAATCTATACATTGATTCACAATTTTTTTGAACCGTATGCATCAAAAGGCGCATGTACGGTTCCTAAGGGATACAATTTTACCCTAATCAACCGACTTTATCGAGAAAGAGTACTTTTTTTAGGCCAAGGGATTAATGCTTCGCTTGCGAATCAACTTATTAGTCTTATGATATATCTCAGTATGGAGGATGAGACCAAAGAGCTGTATTTGTTTGTAAACTCTCCTGGGGGCTGGGTAATACCTGGGATCGCCATTTATGATACTATGCAATTTGTGCGACCAGATATCCATACAATATGCATAGGATTAGCTGCTTCAATGGGATCTTTTATCCTGGTCGGAGGAGAAATTACCAAACGTATAGCATTCCCTCACGCTTGGCGCCAATGGGGTTTTTATTTGAGATAAAAAAGAAGACTATGCCTTCGCCATATGAATACTAAGTAATAATAGCATGGCACTTCGAATTCGATATGAGAAATTTTTGTATTGTTTTTTTTTTCAAAACATTAGATTCTGTATCGAGAGAGTAGTATGAGATAAGGGGTATTTCCGATTTGCTCTTATCTATCGGGAGTTCAGTTCAGCGTCACAAACTTTTTTGTTTTCATGCCGGAGAGTTCTTAACAATATTTATGTTATGAAAGAGTACGAAAAAAAAAAAAGATTTTTTCCTTATTTGATCGGATTAAAAAGAAACTTTGGGATTGCTGAATCACAGACAAAAAAAAGAAAAAATAAACATATAAAGCAACGGAGCCATCATAGTATTTTTGAACTACTCCGAAAGGAAGGATGGCAATTTGATTATTTACCCATCTGAGTCTGATAGATTCTATTTTTCTCTTTCTTCAATAGAAAGGAGAGGGGTCAATTTTCTTGTAGAGCCGTATGCACAAAAGATGCCTGTACGGTTGTTCAATTCTATACTTTTTCTATTCTTTATCTTTCTTTTCTCTTTGCTTTATCATGCGAGATAGGAGAAGCTTTTATTTTGTTATATCATCAGGGTAATGATACATGAACCTGCTTGTGCTTTTTATATGGCACAAGTAGGCGAATTTGTCGTGGAAGCGGGAGAACTGCTGAAACTGCGTGAAACCCTCACAAAGGTTTATGCAGAAAGAACGGGCAAACCCCTCTGGGTTGTATCCGAAGATATGGAAAGAGATATTTTTATGTCAGCAACAGAAGCCGAAGCTTATGGAATTGTTGATTTTGTAGCTGTCGCGGTTGACGACAAAACACAGCAACTTTACGCAAATCTAAATCTGTGATTTGAGATTTTATCTTCGAATTGAATATTCTATTAAATAGAAGTAATTCACCATCGTTCGGTTAGGATCAATCTAAACCAACCCATCATATTATGTATACGATTCAACATGCCAACTAT